GAATGAAATCGACTGAAATGGGAATCCTTCTATAGAACGAACAGCTTTTTTTAAATCATAGACCCTAACCTAAATTGATACCATAAGAATTCCTATTCAAATTAGGACTCATAATATTGAAATTAAATAAACAAAAACAATATCAATATAAAGATAATATTCATTGAAGGGAAATATCATATAAATATAAATAAAAAAAAAAAATGGACCAAACCGGAATTTTAGGAAAAAGATCTTTTAGATTAGATCTCTTTCCTTTTTTTATTACAATTCTCTAATATCGTATCTTTTTTGTTATTACTCTAGATCGTCGTATTTTTTTTTTTATTTGTATATTTATGGTCCCTAAGTAAGTAGATTATCTTGAGTTGCGCATACATTGCATTGGACTAAGCTAAGCTAAAAAAAAAGGCTAGACTATTTTAAAAACAAAAACTAGTCAATGATGACCCTCCATCGATTCGCCTATATAAGCCGCAGCTAAAGTTGCAAAAATAAGAGCTTGAATCCCACTTGTAAATAATCCAAGGAACATGACAGGTATAGGAACGACTGAAGGTACTAAAGAAACAAGAACAACAACTACTAATTCATCAGCTAATATATTCCCGAAAAGTCGAAAACTAAGTGATAAGGGTTTTGTGAAATCTTCTAAAATGTTAATGGGTAAAAGAATTGGAGTTGGTTGAATGTATTTACTGAAATACCCTAATCCTTTTTTGGAAAGACCCGCATAGAAATATGCTACTGACGTGAGTAAAGCTAAAGCAACAGTAGTATTTATATCATTCGTGGGTGCGGCTAACTCTCCATGAGGTAATTGTATGATTTTCCAAGGTAAAAGAGCACCCGACCAGTTAGAAACAAAAATAAATAGAAACATAGTTCCAATAAAGGGAACCCACGGACCATATTCTTCTCCAATCTGAGTTTTGCTCACGTCTCGAATGAATTCAAGAACATATTCGAAGAAATTTTGACCGTCGGTTGGAATGGTTTGTGGATTCCGAACAGCGATAACGGCGGAACCTAATAAGATAGCAATTACAACCCAAGAAGTAATAAGTACTTGGGCATGGACTTGGAAACCTCCTATTTCCCAATAGAAATGTTGGCCTACTTCCACACCAGCGATATCGTATAACCCGTTTAGTGCGTTGATGGAACATGATATACCATTCATATTGCCCTCTGAGAGAAATAGAACTTTACTTAAAAAAGGAATTCTTTTGATTCAATCTTCTCTTGCCTACTCAAATTCTATATTTTTGACACCGACTAAACTAATCACACAATATTCACAGTTTTTTTTATCTCTTTTGTGCGATTCAGGATATAGTAACCGATTCCATAGATCTATGTAGTTCCAAAAAAGAATTTATTTATCTTATTATTAATCAAGGATTTCGTATATAGCTAGAACGACCCTCACAAATTGCGACTAATAATTTGTTAAGAATTAATCGAATTGAAGCTATAGCGTCATCATTTGCTGGAATCGAAATATCTGCGATATCGGGATCACAATTTGTATCGATTAAACAAATTGTTGGAATTCCCAAAGTGATACATTCTCGAAGAACCGTATATTCTTCTTGCTGATCGACGATGATTACAATATCAGGCAATCCCTTCATATATTTAATCCCGCCCAGATATGTTTGCAAGCGAGATAATTGTCTCTTCAACATAGCTGCATCGCTTTTCGGAAGACGATTGAGTCTCCCCGTCTTTTGTTCTGTTCTCAAGTCCCTGAACTTATGAAGCCTCGTTTCTGTAGTGGGCCAATTTGTTAACATACCACCGAGCCATTTTTTATTAACATAATGACACCGAGCCCTTATTGCAGCCCGCGTCACCGAATCAGCTGCTTTATTTTTGGTACCAACAATTAAGAATTGTTTTCCCTTACTTGCTGCATCAAAAACTAAATCACAAGCTTCTGATAAAAAACGAGCAGTTCTAGTCAGATTTGTAATATGAATACCCTTACGTTTTGCAGAGATATATGGCGCCATTCTAGGATTCCATTTACTAGTACCATGACCAAAATGAACTCCTGCTTCCAGCATCTCTTCCAAATTTATGTTCGAATATCTTCTTGCCATTTCTCTTCACACTTCTTCTCTCTTTTTTTTTTTTACTTAAAAAAAAAGAGAGACAAGACACCCTGAAATAAATAATAGTTCCAATGGAACCTTCTCTTCTACCGGGGATTGGTCGTTTATCCACGAGCCAAGCCATTACTTTCTATTCGTTATTCTCTTTATTACTATTAACAAATTAACAAATCAAATGACCACAACAAAATAAATACTTAAAAGGACGAATCCACTCCTCTTATCTTAAGAATCATTAAATCCTATACCTATAAAAGCGCGGCTTGATGTATCATGTAAATTGTTTGAAATGCAAGAGTCAAATAATTCTCTGTGGTGGAAGAAAATATCTCTCATTTCTCCCCCGAAAAAATTATTTTTTTTTTTGTTTCCAAAAGAAT